CTCTATTCCGAATCTAAGGATCGTGCTCAAGATTCAAAACCAATTGATTTCATCTTTATTTAATTTATATTATAAATTAAATAAAGATGAAATCATTTCAATGGATTGAAAATTTAAAACTTATTCTTTGGTAAATCAATTGCGAAATGCTTTTGTAGAATGCCCAATATCCGTTTTACATCTTCTATGCGAAAATGTTCAATTTTCATAAGATCTTTTTGACTCTTATTCAAAAGGTCTAATAATGTATGTATATTGGACCTTTTGAGGCAATTATAGGTCTTGGAAGGCAATTCTGATTGGTCAATAAAAATACATTTCAATGCTATTTCTTTTTTGTTTTTCCTTAATTTAGCCAATCTATCATGAAAGGTAAAAAAAGGTAAAGTAACCCCGTTTTGATTGTCCTCTAAATTTATGTCCTGTTCTTCCGCATGTAGAAAAGGAATAAATAAATCAATCAAATTACGGGAGGCTTCGTGAAGTGCTTCTTTAGGAGTTAAACTTCCATTCGTCCATATTTCGAGAAAAAGTATCTCTTGTTTTTCATTCCCGTTCCCATAAGAATGAATACTATGATTCGCATTTCGAACAGGCATAAATACAGCATCTATAGGATAACTTCCATCTTGAGTGTTATTTGGTGTTTTCATACGATATCCGCGATTCCTCTCGATTTGTAATCCAATACACAAATCAATTGGTTCTGTCAGGCTAGCTATCTGTTGTGTAGTATCAACGATTTCCACAGAAGACGGTGAGATGATGTCTTGAGCAGTTACGTATCCAGGACCCCTGACGCAAATATATGCGTCGCGAGTTCCATACAGATTACTTCTCAATACAATTTCTTTCAAATTCATTAAAATTTCATGTACTGATTCTTCAATACCTACTATGGTAGAATATTCATGTGGTATTTTTTCAGATTTTGCACGTGTGATACATGTTCCTTCTATTTCTCCAAGCAAAGCCCGTCGCATCGCGATGCCTATCGTATCGGCTTGACCCTTCATAAGCGGAGATAGAATAAAACGGCCATAATAAAGACGTTTATTGTCTGCTCTTGATTCAACACACTTCCACTGTGGTGTCCGAGTAGATACTGCTACCGCCTCTCGAAGCATAGTAATATTATTTGATCAGATCATTGAATCATTTATTTCTCTTGAAATCTGTTCAATTCTTATTTCTACACACGTCTTTTTTTAGGAGGTCTACATCCATTATGTGGCATAGGGGTTATGTCTCGTACAAAACTTAATACTATACCACTTCTACGAATGGCTCGTAATGCTGCATCTCTTCCGAGACCAGGACCTTTTATCCTGACTTCTGCTCGTTGCATACCCTGATCCACTACTGTACGAATAGCATTTCCTGCTGCCGTTTGAGCAGCAAATGGCGTCCCTCTTCTTGTGCCCCTGAATCCACAAGTACCGGCGGAGGACCACGAAACCACCCGACCCCGTACATCTGTAACCGTCACAATAGTATTGTTGAAACTTGCTTGAACATGAATAACTCCCTTTGGTATTCTACGTCCATTCTTACGTGAACCAATATGTCCATTCCTACGTGAACCAATTCTTGATATGGGTTTTGCCATATTTTATCATCTCATAAATATGAGTCAGAGATATACGGATATATCCATTTCATGTCAAAACAGATCCTTTATTTGTACATTGGATCCTTTAGAGAATCCCTTTTTAGAAAGATTATCCTTGTCTCTGTTTATGCCTCGGGTTGGAACAAATTACTATAATTCGTCCCCGTCTACGGATCAGTCGACATTTTTCACAAATTTTACGAACGGAGGCCCTTATTTTCATATTTGTCATTCCTTCCCTTAATTCCGAATCTACTCCTTGGAAGAAAATAAGTGTCTTGAGATTTTGAACCTCGAATTGTATCCCCACGAAAGGAATGGAATGTTGAAAAAAAAAAAGCCACCTAATCATTCGAATCTTTGTTGCGGAGTCTATAAATTATACGTCCCCTGGTTGAATCATAACGACTTACTTCAATTTTTACTCTATCTCCTGGTAGTATCCGTATAAAACTGCGTCGGATCTTTCCTGAAACATAACCTAGAATCAGATCTTCATTATCTAAACGAACCCGGAACATACCATTTGGAAGTGATTCAGTAATTAAACCTTCATGAATCCATTTTTGTTCTTTCATTCCAGGTAACCCCCTTGAAATATCAACTAATGGAGGAGGCGTGATATTAGACAACCCGTCCTTCCTCTTTTTTTTTCACAAAACAAAAAATAGGAAGTTACGGATGCAATTCAGATACCAAAAAGATCACCATATATAACACAAAATTTCTCCCCCGATTCCTTCTAGTCGAGCTTCTCGGTCTGTCATTATACCTCGAGAAGTAGAAAGAATTACAATCCCCATTCCCCCTAAAATCCTAGGAATTCGTTGATAATTGGAATAGATTCGTAGACCGGGTCGGCTGATACGTTTTAAAATAGTTCTATATGGTCCTTTCCTATTTCTTCTATGTCGCAGAGTTGAAACCAAGAAATATTTGTTGCTTTCTCGATGTTTTCTCATGTTTTCGATAAAGCCCTCTCGTAGAAGTATTTTAACAATGGTTTCGGTGATATTCGTAGATGCTATTCGAACCGTTCCTTTTTTATCCATGTCAGCATTTCGTATAGAAGTTATTATGTCGGCAATAGTGTCCCTACCCATGACGAACTATAATTCTTGGTGCCTCCGGATTTTTATATAATCAACATGCTCCGTTTTTTTTATGAATTATTAAAGGTATATGCGTGAGACACAATCCACTAATTACTTGAATCTATTTCATTTCAGATACTGTACTATAATCATGGTCTCATCTATTAGTATTTATAATACCTCAGGAGCTAATGAGACTATTTTAGTAAAATTCAACTGTCTCAATTCCCGAGCAATCGCACCAAAAACTCGAGTTCCTTTTGGATTTCCTTCTTGATCAATGACAACTGCTGCATTGTCATCATATTGTATTATCATACCGTTGTCACGTTTGAGTTCTTTACATGTACGTACAATTACAGCTCTGATCACTTCTGATCTTTGTAGAGGCATATTGGGCACTGCTTCTTTGATTACAGCAACAATAACGTCACCAATATGAGCATATCGTCGATTACTAGCTCCTATGATTCGAATACACATTAATTCTCTAGCCCCGCTGTTGTCCGCTACATTTAAATGGGTCTGAGGTTGAATCATATCATTTTTTTTTTATCTTTTCTTTCAATGCAAGGGGCGAAGAAAAAAAAAAAAGAAATATTGTTTGTCGAAAAAGAAATCAACCTGCGTTTGTTTTTTTCATTACAAAGACCCCTTTCCTTTGGTTCCACATCCCTATCCCGCAATAACGAATTGAGTTCGTATAGGCATTTTGGACGCAGCTATTGAAATAGATTCTCTGGCTACATTTTCGGATACTCCACCCATTTCATAAAGTATTCGACCCGGTTTAACGACAGATACCCAATATTCGGGAGATCCTTTCCCCGAACCCATACGTGTTTCCGTAGGTCTTACTGTAACAGGTTTGTCTGGAAATATACGTACCCAGATTTTTCCCCCACGACGCGCATACCGTGTCATAGCTCGTCGCCCTGCTTCTATTTGTCTAGATGTGATCCAAGCGGGTTCAAGTGCCTGAAGAGCGTATCTACCGAAACAAATACGATTGCCTCGATAAGATATTCCCTTCATTCTTCCTCTATGTTGTTTACGGAATCTGGTTCTTTTGGGGTTATAGTTGATGGTTGTTTCTCAATGCCATCTCTACTTCAGAACCGGACATGAGACTTTCTTCTCATCCAGCTCCTCGCGAATGAAACGATTCAATAATATTAGAGATATACATGTATTTAATGAATAATACCCCGAATCATGGGAGTTTTTGAGATCTAATCTGTCGCGTAGAAATTGTATACCTTGTTTGTATATACAACTAGACGTATATTTCTAATATTATAATTATAATATTAGAAAGAATGATAGAATGCATTTTCATTTTTACTTTATTTCATTTTTACTTTAGTTGAATCGCCCAAAACTTAGCAATCCACTAAGGCTTTCGCGGGCGAATATTTACTCTTTCAATATCTGTGTCATTCGTAGGGGCATTCATAACCTCTCAGAATAAATGAATTGGTTCTTGGTTTGTTCCGCCATCCCACCCAATGAATCATTAGGATTCGTTTTCAATAGAATCTTCTGCAGTCACAGGTTTCGTCGTTCCCATTGCTTCTCGATTAATGGTTAGGTCTGAACTCTGCAATGGAGCTCTTAATTAAATTTGTTCCTGAGTCAATCTCCTCAGTCTTTATTGACTCGATGCTCTTAAATTTCTTTATTATTATTATATTAAATATAATAAATATATTTATTATATTTATATTCTTTTTTTTTTTTGATTTATGAATAGGATTCGTCTAATTATTAATTAGAATTATGGATTATGGACGAATCCGTATTGATGCTTTATTACACTGCCTTTTATAACTTTTATAAGATGATTCATAGACCATACATATTGGAATCCTATATCATTGATATTCTCTTTCTCTCTTTCTTTCACCCTTCCATTTATCCACATTCCTTTATTTTCATTTCACAACCTATAATATAATCAGATTGATTTTTCTTTGATGAAAAAAAAATATTTCAGTTGTTACAACCATATGATCGATATATCATATAGTGACTGGTTCCTTGGATCCAGATAATACGAAGCAATGAGCTGGTTATTAGTTGTATAGTTATTAGTTTATACTATGGGCCGGTCCGCTGTTTTTTTAATCCTAACCCTAAATTAACTAAAAAACCAACGAGTCACACACTAAGCATAGCAATTATACCAAAGAAAAGATCAATCGAATTGTTATTCAACCCTATAGAATTAAGAATTATAAATAAATAAATAATTAGAATTACTCATTTTTATTTTTAATTGAATGGAAATGAAA